TATTATGGATTTCTGACCACATTTTCCATAGGGCCCTCTTATCTCTTCCTTCTTCGAGCTCGGGTTGTAGAAGAAGGGACCGAAAAGAAAATATCAGCAACAACTGGGTTTATTACGGGACAGCTCATAATGTTCATATCCATCTATTATGCGCCCTTGCATCTAGCATTGGGTAGACCACATACAATAACTGTCATAGCTCTACCTTATCTTTTATTTCAGTTCTTCGGCAATAATCACAAAAACTTTTTGAATTATGGATACAAGAATCCAAATTCAATACGCAATTTTAGTATTCAAAAAATATTCTTTCAGAATCTTATTTTTCAGTTATTAAATCCTCTTTTTTTACCAAGTTCAATATTAATAAGATTAGTAAATATTTATTTATTTCGATGCAACAATAAATTTTTATTTTTCACAAGTAGTTTTATTGGTTGGTTAATTAGTCACACTTTTTTGATGAAATTGATTGAATTTATATTAGTCTGCATACAACAAAATAATTCAATTAAATCTAATGTACCTATTCAATCAAATAAGTACATTATGTCAGAATTTAGAAATTCAATGTTTAAAATATTTATTATTTTCTTATTTGTTACCTGTTTATATTATTTAGGCAGAATACCGCCCCCCTTTTTTACTAAGAAATTGTCAGAAATTGAAGAAAATAATGAAATTTATAAAAAAGGAAAAAGTGATGTCGAAAGAAATTTGCAAAGGGTACGAACTAAACAAAAAAGATCCAAGAACAAAGAAATTTTTTCGAAAAAAGAGAAGAATTTGTACAAAATCGATGAGGATAAATATAGCCTAGAATTTGCTCAAAAACCCCTTGTAAGCATTCTTTTTAATTATAAACGATGGAATCGTCCATTTCGATATATAAAAAATAATCGATTTGAAAATATCGTAAAAAATGAAATTTCAGAATTTTTTTTTCATACATGCCAAAGTGATGGAAAAGAGAGAATATCTTTTACGTATCCATCAAATTTATCAACTTTTCACAAAATGATGGAAACAAAATTTTATCTCTTCATAAGAGATAAAATTTCCTATGACGAATTGTCTAATTATTGGAACTATACTAATGAAGAAAAAAGAAAGAAACTGAGCAATGAATTTCTAAATAGGGCAAAAGTTATAGATAATCAATTTATTTCTCTGGATATATTGGAAAACCGAATTCGATTGTGTAATGATGAAACTAAAACAAAATACTTAACTAAAATATATGATCCTTTCTTAAACAGATCTTTTCGTGGACGAATCCAAGATGAAAAAACTTACAAAAAAAATCAGATTTTGATAAATAAAATTCATGGTATCTTTCTTTATATTAATAATAATAATATTTATCAAAATAATAGTAATTATCAAGAATTGGAGGAGAAAATAAAAACATTTGATCGAAAAGCATTAGTAACTTCATTTTTTTTTTTTAACCAAATCCATAAATTTTCACAAAAATCACTATCAAGCTTAAGTTGTGAAACACTCTATTTATTTCCAGAAGATGAACAAATAAAAATGAATTCTGAAGAAGAAAAAAAAAAAATAATCCAAATCTTATTCGATGCAATTAGAACAGATTTGAAGGATAAAACAATAGTAAATCGAAATAGAACTGAATGTATTAGAATAAACGAAATCAGTAAAAAAGTTCCTCGATGGTCATACAAATTTATTGATGAATTAGAACAACTGGACGGAAAAATTGAAGCAGAGAATTATCAAATTCGTTCTAGAAAAGCCAAACGTGTAGTCATTTTAAATAAATCTAAATTTTTAAAGAAAGACAATACTTATAATGATACTGGAGATACCGATAATACTAAAAAAAAAAACGAATTGGCTTTAATACGTTATTCACAACAATCGGATTTTCGGCGAGACATAATAAAAGGATCTATACGTGCTCAAAGGCGTAAAACAGTTACTTGGAAATTTTTTCAAAAAAGTGTGCATTCCCCTCTTTTTTTGGATAAAATTGAAAGACCTTTATTCTTTTTTTTTGATAGTATCAAGTCAATGAAAATCTTTTTTATGTTCAAAAATTGGATGCGAAAAAAGAAAGAATTTCAAATTTATGATTATACAGAGAAAAAAGTAAAAGAAAGTTCGAAAAAAGAAGAGGAAAAAAAAAAAGAAAATGAGGAAAAAAAACGTATCGAAATAGCAGAAGCCTGGGATAGTATTATATTTGCTCAAGTAATAAGGGGTCTTTTATTAATAACGCAATCGATTCTTAGAAAATATATTATATTACCTTCATTGATAATAATAAAAAATATTGTTCGTATATTATTTTTTCAATTTCCTGAATGGTCTGAAGATTTTAGGGATTGGAAGAGAGAAATGTATATTAAATGTACGTATAATGGTGTTCAATTATCCGAAACAGAATTTCCAAAAAAATGGCTAACAGACGGTATTCAGATAAAGATATTATTTCCTTTTCGTCTAAAACCTTGGCACAAATCTAAGCTACGATCCAATGAAAAGAAAAAAGATCAAATGAAAAAAAAGAACTTTTGTTTTTTAACAATTTGGGGAACAGAAGTCGAATTACCCTTTTCTGGTTCTACCCAAAATCGATTTTCATTTTTTAATCCCATTTTAAAAGAACTCAAAAAAAAAACGAAACAATTTCAGTTTTTCATTTTTCGAGTTCGAAAAGCTTTAAGTGAAAAACTGAAATTGTTTCTAAATATCTTAAAAGAAAAAGCAAAATGGATCATCAAAAGTATTCTATTTCTAACGAAAAAAATTTCAAAATTTCTATTTATTAAATTTAAATTAAAAAAAATAGATGAATTGAGTGAAAGCAAAAAAGATTCAACAATCGGGAAGAACAGTCCAATGATTTTGGAAGCAACTACTAAAATTCAATCTATAAATTTGGCAAATTATTCAATAACAAAAAAAAAAATAAAGGATATGAATGCTAAAAGAAAAGAAATTTTAAAAAAAATTGAAAAAATGAAAAAAGGGCTTATAATTTTAGAGACAAATATTTATTCGAACAAAACTACTTATGGTGTTAAAAGGATTGAATTAAAAAACAAAAATTTACAGATATTAAAAAGAAGAAGAAATGTTCGATTAACTCGTAAATCACATTCTTTTTTTAAATTTTTCATGAAAAGGACATACATAGATATCTTTCTATATATCATTTGTATTCCAAGGATCAATACACAACTTTTTCTTGAATCAACAAAAAAATTTTTCAATAAATCCATTTACACTAATAAAGCAAATGCAGAAAGAACTGATAAAACAAATCCAAATATAATTCGCTTTATTTCGATTATACACAAATATTTTAATACTAGGAATACAAATTCAAAAAATTCTTGTGACGTCTCCTTTTTGTCACAAGCATATGTATTTTTAAAATTATTACAAACCCGAATTATTAACATATATAAATTAAGATCGGTTTTTGAATATCATGAAAATTTTTTTTTTCTTAAAAATGAAATAAAAGATTCTTTTTTTGGAATACAGGGAATATTTGATTCAAAATTAAAACATAAGAACTCTCCCAATTCTGGAATAAATCAATGGACAAATTGGTTAAAGGATCATTATCAATATGACTTATCCCAAAGCAGATGGTCCAGATTAGTACCACAAAAATGGAAAAATAAGATCATTCAATGTCGCGTAACTCAAAATAAAGATTTAACCAAATATAATTCATATGAAAAAAGTCGATTAATTCTTTACAAAGAACAACAAGTAGGTGTATTAAAAAAAAAAATTAGAAAACAATATAGATATGATCTTTTATCCTATAGTTTTATCAATTATGTGGATAAGAAAGACTCATATATTTATGGATGGAAATCCCTATTTCAAGTTCAAGCAAATAAAAAAAAAGTGATTTATTCTAATTACAACGCGCATAAAAATGAATTATTTGATATAATAGGTAATATCTTTATCAAAAATTATATAGCGGAAGACACTATTATAGATATGGAAAAAAACCTGTATAGAAAGTATTTCGATTGGGCGGGAATCAATATAGAAATACTAAATCGTTCCATATCGAATCCGGAATTTTGGTTCTTTTCAAAATTTGTGATATTTTATAATGCATATAGGGATAACCCATGGATCATACCAATCAAATTACTTTTTTTACATTTTAATTTAAATCAAAATATTAGTGAAAATAAAAATAACATTACTAAAAAGAAAAAAATAATGGATATTTATCGACCATCGAAAAAAAAGAAATCTCTTGAATTGGAGTTAGAGACTCGAAATCAAGCAAAAACATTATACGTCGATCAAATAAATCTTGAAATACCTCTTTCAAACCAAGAAAAAGATTTTGTAGGATCAGGCAATGAAAAGAATATTAAGGGTATAAAGAAAAAGAAAGACAAGAACAAGATGGAGGCAGAACTAAATTTCTTACTAAGAAATTTTTTGATTTTACATTTGAATTGGAAGAATTTCTTAGGTCAAAGAATATTTAAAAATGTTAAAGTATATTGTCTCCTGATTAGATTGAAAAATTTAAGAGAAATTACTATAGCGTCTATTCAAAGAGGAGAGCTAGGTCTAGATATTATGATGATTCAAAATCAGAAGAATTTCACTCTTCAAGGCTTAAGAAAAAATAAAAAATTTATAAAAAAAGAAATATTTGTTATAGAACCAGTTCGTTTGTCTAGAAAAAACAAGAAAAAATTTCTTATGTATCAAACCGTGGGTCTTTCATTAATTCATAAGAATAAACGCAAAATTTATAAAAAATATCCAGAAAAATGTAATGTTAATACGAAAAATTTAGATAAATACATTACAAGAACAAGAGATCAAAAGGTAAGAGAAAAAAAGAATTTTGATTTACTTGTTACTGAAAATATTTTATCCGCTAGACGTCGTAGAGAATTGAGAATTCTAATTTGTTTAAATCCAAGTAATATAAATAGTATAGATAGAAAGACAATATTTTATAATGAAAATAAAGTCCATAATTGTTTTCAAGTTTTGACTAAAAACTATATATATCTTGAGAAAGAGAAAAAAAAACTAATGAATTTCAAAATTTTTCTTTGGCCAAATTATCGATTAGAAGATTTAGCTTGTATGAATCGCTATTGGTTTTATACCCATAATGGAAGTCGTTTCAGTATAGTAAGAATACATATGTATCCGCGATTGAAAATTCGTTAATCGAAATTTGTCTTCATATATATGGTATATGCATAACATAAATACAGACGCGCATTGTGGCATTGATATAAATAAAATGAAGTATCCATTAGATCAAAAAAAATCAACGAAATCCTCTTTTATTTTTTAAGTAGACAATTTTTTTGTGGTGAATCCATAAAAAAGTCTTTTTTATATCTATTTAAATTGGATTGATTAAATTAATAAGAATTAATTTGATTGTAAATAATAAGAAGAATTTATTAAGGAATTTCAGATTTATATACAAAATTCAAAATTAGTGTCATTATTATTACTGATCAATAAATTAAATATATATAAAGGGAGGAGATCGGAAAATCAAAAAATTAAATATATATATATAAAGCGAGGAGAAGGAAAAAACTTTCAATTTTTTATGGTAAAAAATGCATTTATACCAGTTATTTCACAAGAAAAAGAAGAAAAAAACCCGGGATCGGTTGAATTTCAAGTATTCCATTTTACCAATAGAATACGAAGACTTACTTCACATTTTGAATTGCACCGAAAAGACTATTTATCTCAAAGAGGTTTACGTAAAATTCTGGGAAAACGGCAACGATTACTGTCTTATTTGTCAAAGAAAGATGGAATACGTTATAAAAAATTAATAAATCAGTTTGATATTCGGGAGTCAAAAATTCGTTAAATTGAAAAGTAATTCTCAATTATTCCATTTATTAGATCTTGAATTTTGATGAACTTTTTTAAGCGATTCATATAAGAATGAATCGAGGAAAAACCTATGAATATCTTAACTACAAGAAAGGACTTCATGATAGTTAATATGGGCCCTCACCACCCATCAATGCATGGTGTTCTTCGACTTATTGTTACTCTAGATGGTGAAGATGTTATTGATTGTGAACCAATATTGGGTTATTTACACAGAGGAATGGAAAAAATAGCGGAAAATCGAACAATTATACAATATCTGCCTTATGTAACACGTTGGGATTATTTAGCTACTATGTTCACAGAAGCAATAACTGTAAACGGACCAGAACAATTGGGAAATATTCAAGTACCTAAAAGAGCCAGCTATATCCGAGTAATTATGTTGGAATTGAGTCGTATAGCTTCTCACCTACTATGGCTAGGGCCTTTTATGGCAGATATTGGTGCACAAACCCCCTTCTTCTATATTTTCAGAGAAAGAGAATTAATTTATGATTTATTTGAAGCTGCGACGGGTATGAGAATGATGCATAATTTTTTTCGTATTGGGGGGGTAGCAACTGATCTACCTTATGGTTGGATAGATAAATGTTTTGATTTCTGCGATTATTTTTTAACAAGGATTGTTGAATATCAAAAACTTATTACTCGAAATCCTATTTTTTTAGAACGGGTTGAAGGGGTAGGGGTTATTGATGGAAAGGAAGTAATAAATTGGGGTTTATCGGGACCGATGCTTCGGGCTTCCGGAATACAATGGGATTTACGTAAAATTGATAATTATGAATGTTACGAAGAATTTGATTGGGAAGTTCAATGGCAAAAAGAAGGAGATTCATTAGCTCGTTATTTAGTTCGAATTGGTGAAATGATGGAATCCATAAAAATTATTCAACAGGCTTTGGAAGGAATTCCTGGTGGGCCATATGAAAATTTAGAAATCCGTTCCTTTGATAGAGAAAAAGAGCCAGAATGGAATGATTTTGAGTATCGATTTATTAGTAAAAAACCGTCTCCGACTTTTGAATTGCCAAAACAAGAACTTTATGTAAGAATTGAGGCCCCCAAGGGAGAATTGGGAATTTTTCTAATAGGAGATCAAAATGGTTTTCCTTGGAGATGGAAAATTCGTCCACCGGGTTTTATCAATTTGCAAATTCTTCCTCAATTAGTTAAAAGAATGAAATTGGCCGATATTATGACAATACTAGGTAGCATAGATATTATTATGGGAGAAGTTGATCGTTGAAATGATAATAGATAGAAGAGAAATACAAGATATGCGTTTTTTTTTCAGATTAGAATCCTTTAAAGAGGTATATGGAATTATATGGGCATTTTCACCTATTTTTATTCTTGTATTGGGAATTACAATAAGTGTACTAGCAATTGTATGGTTAGAAAGAGAAATATCCGCAGGGATACAACAACGTATTGGACCTGAATACACCGGTCCTTTTGGAGTTCTTCAAGCTCTAGCCGACGGAACAAAATTACTTTTCAAAGAGAATCTTATTCCATCTAGAGGAGATATTCGTTTATTCAGTATAGGACCATCCATATCAGTCATATCCATTATAATAAGCTATTCGGTAATTCCTTTTGGCTATAACTTTGTTTTATCTGATCTGAATATTGGTGTTTTTTTATGGATTGCTATTTCGAGTATTGCTCCCATTGGACTTCTTATGTCAGGATATGGGTCAAATAATAAATATTCCTTTTTGGGTGGTCTACGAGCAGCTGCTCAATCGATTAGTTATGAAATACCATTAGCTCTATGTGTGTTATCGATATCTCTACGTGCGATTCGTTAAGACAGAAATTTGTCGTTCGATCCTATTGCTATACTCCTTTCTTTATAATACTTTTATAGTATAAGGAGGTTAATAAATTGAATATATATTCCTTTTATTTTTAGTATTTATTTATCCAGATTGAATAATTTAATCAGATAGTTATATGAGTGCAATAAAACAGCTTCTATTGAATATAATTTATGAATACTATAATTACTTATAGTTAATAGAAAGTATGATGATTTAAAATTGCAGTAAAAATATTGAGTCTCATTTTCTATGTATAAGAATTAAGTGAAAAAATGAATTCAATTTTAAGTAGAAGTGGTCGTTTATCCCAAGGTTGGTTGATTAATCATCCTGTCTTGAAGCGGGCACAAAAGACCAACTTTTATTTATTTTAATATATTTAATATATGGTAATATATATTAAATATATTAAAATAAGGGATTAATAAAAAATGAATGGATGGTTAGAAACACCAAGATATACAAAGGATTTGTAACGTATATTTTTTAAAATATCCAAAAGAACATTTATGACTAATAGAAAAAAGAATACTAATTGGGGCTTTAAATTGGTAGAAAAAATAAAGCAGTACTCCCCACAATTCCGATCCAGAATATCTTCTATCCACTAATAAAATAAATGACTATCAGAAACGAAATAATCCTTTAATTTTTTTCTTAAGTCCCTTTTTTATTATACTTACATAAAAAAAGAATAGGTTAAGAACGAAAAAAAGAAAAAGTGGATCCCTTTTTCTTTTTTTGTCTCATATCCATATTTGTGGAGATAGAATTCATGTCATAATTTTGAAAACTAACATGTAATTCTTTTTCGTAATCGAAAACGATTAGGAAGTTATTGATAATTCTAAAAGAGTATTTTATGGAAGAATTTAGTTATTACTCAACAAATTTACTTTTGGATTTGTTAAGGGATGAGATCAATTCAGAAGTACCTTTTGTATTTTTTATTTATTTATAAAAAAATATGAAATAAAATGTATTTTGCCTTATTCCAATTTTTATTAGGTTATTAGGACAGACAGAATTCAATTGGTCTAATTCAGAACCGTCCAATAAAATGGAATCTTATATATCTTAGGGATATATCAAGGGATAACTAAATGGCTCGGTCCGTAGATTTTTTAAGGCTTTAAAAAGGAGCCGTATGAGGTGAAAATCTCATGTACGGTTCTGTAATAGAGATGGGAACAGTAATGTTATCACCGACTAGGATTATCAAACAGTTTAAGTACAGTTGATATAGTTGATGCTCAATCAAAGTATGGTTTTTGGGGATGGAATTTGTGGCGTCAACCTATGGGTTTCATCGTTTTTATAATTTCTTCCCTAGCAGAATGTGAAAGATTACCCTTTGATTTACCAGAAGCGGAAGAAGAATTAGTAGCAGGTTATCAAACCGAATATTCGGGTATCAAATTTGGTTTATTTTACATTGCTTCCTATTTAAACCTATTAATTTCTTCGTTATTTGTAACAGTTCTTTACTTGGGTGGTTCAAATATCTCTATTCCTTACATATTCGTTTCTGAATTTTTTGAAATAAATAAAGCATATGGGGTTTTTGTAACAATAATTGGTATCTTTATTACACTAGCTAAAACTTTTTTATTTTTATTTGTTTCTATCACAACACGATGGACTTTGCCTAGACTAAGAATAGATCAATTATTAAATCTTGGGTGGAAATTTCTTTTACCCATTTCTCTTGGTAATCTATTATTAACAACTTCGTCTCAACTGTTTTCACTATAAAAAATGGACCTTCTATATTAAAATTAAAAACTTGTATCAAACAAGAGAAAGAAAAAAATATTCAGAGATATTCACGATATGTTCCTTATGGTAACTGGATTCATAAATTATGGTCAACAAACAGTCCGAGCTGCAAGGTACATTGGTCAAGGTTTCATGATTACCTTATCTCACGCAAATCGTTTACCTGTAACTATTCAATATCCTTATGAAAAAATAATCACATCAGAACGTTTCCGTGGTCGAATACATTTTGAATTTGATAAATGCATTGCTTGTGAAGTATGTGTTCGTGTATGTCCCATAGATCTACCCGTTGTTGATTGGAAACTAGAAACGGATATTCGAAAGAAACGGTTGCTTAATTACAGTATTGATTTCGGAATCTGTATATTTTGTGGTAACTGTATTGAGTATTGTCCAACAAATTGTTTATCAATGACTGAAGAATATGAACTTTCGACTTATGATCGCCACGAATTGAATTATAATCAAATTGCTTTGGGCCGTTTACCAGTATCAGTAATTGATGATTATACAATTCGAACGATTCAAATAAAATTTTAAATTATTGATAATTAAATCCAATTCTTCTGAAAACTCAAATTATAGAATATAAATCAAATCATATATTATACATATACTTCTTTAATTTTTAAAATTTTAATTTTCTAGTTTGAAATTACTCTTTCATATAAAGAAACGAATGAAATGATATTGATTCGATAATAACTGTACCTATAGCAATTCACATTTTTTTTTATTAGGATCATTTCTTATCTTAGGATTAGGTTCAATTCAATGCGGGGATAATTTTAGTATTTCATATATAATTTTTTTTCTGGTCATATCAATAAGGTCATGAAATTTCGATTTATTTATCTCTTATTTTACATATAATGGACTTGCCTGAACCGTTACATGATTTTCTTTTAGTCTTTTTGGGGTCAGGTCTTATATTAGGAAGTCTAGGAGTAGTATTATTTACGAATCCCATTTTTTCTGCTTTTTCGTTGGGAATGGTTCTTGTTTGTATATCTTTATTCTATATTTTATCAAACTCCCATTTTGTAGCTGCATCACAGCTACTTATTTACGTGGGCGCTATAAATGTTTTAATCATATTTGCTGTGATGTTCATGAATGGTTCAGAATATTACCAAGATTTTCATCTTTGGACCGTTGGGGACGGAATTACTTTGATGGTTTGTACAAGTATTTTTCTTTCACTAATAACGACTATTCTAGATACATCATGGCATGGGATTATTTGGACTACAAGACCAAATCAGATTATAGAGCAAGATTTGATAAGTACTAGTCAACAAATTGGAATTCATTTATCAACAGATTTTTTTCTTCCATTTGAACTCATTTCAATAATTCTTTTAGTTGCTTTGATAGGTGCAATTGTTGTGGCTCGCCAATAAGAAATTTTTAGAACTAACAATATAAATCAAAATTGAATTTTGTTAGATTTTATCACATTAATTTTCGTTGAATTCTATGTGAACGTAAAAGAGTATTTATGTAGAAAATCGTTTTTTATTGTCAATATATTATCTTTTTGTAGTAGACTTTTTATATTCTTTAGTCAATACAATCCGTTGAATTCTCGTTCATATTGAAATGAATAAAAATGGATAAGGAGTTGGTCAATGATATTTGAGCATGCACTTGTTTTGAGTGCCTATTTATTTTCTATAGGTATCTATGGGTTGATTACAAGTCGAAATATGGTTAGAGCCCTTATGTGTCTTGAACTTATACTGAATGCAGTTAATATAAATCTCGTAACCTTTTCCGATTTTTTTGATAGTCGTCAATTAAAAGGAAATATTTTTTCAATTTTTGTTATAGCTGTTGCAGCCGCTGAAGCAGCTATCGGACTGGCTATTGTTTCCTCTATTTATCGTAATAGAAAATCAACTCGTATCAATCAATCGAATTTGTTGAATAAATAGTATTACTTAAAAAGTATAATTTATAATAGTGTGTACTATTAATCAATTCAAATGGACATATATTTCAAATTGGCATATATGATATATAATTTTTGATAATGTTTGCAAAAACAAACATAAGAAATCAAAGTATCTTGGTTCTATTATGTTCTTTTTAGTTTAATTTATCTATAAGTAGATTTTGATTAGCAAAATTATGATAAATCATTGATTCATCTGGTGTAATATTTATATATAATTCGTAATTCGTTTACGACTTTACTAGATCGAAAATGGTGAATTTTTGATGTTCAAGGATTACGATCCAATGTCACATTCAGTAAAGATTTATGATACATGTATAGGATGTACTCAATGTGTCCGAGCCTGCCCCACAGATGTTTTAGAAATGATACCTTGGGATGGGTGTAAAGCTAAACAAATTGCTTCTGCCCCAAGAACAGAAGACTGTGTTGGTTGTAAGAGGTGTGAATCCGCCTGTCCGACGGATTTCTTAAGTGTTAGAGTTTATTTATGGCATGAAACAACTCGAAGCATGGGTCTAGCTTATTGATATATTTCAAAAAGAACCACACACACAAGTACCTTTTTTTTACTGGCAAAAACCCGCGCTCAAAATACAAAAACAAATCTTTTGTATTTTGAGCGCGGGTTTTTCTAGTCTAAGTATATCTTATTTTTATCACGAATTTTTTTCCTTGGTTAACAATAATTGTAGTTTTGCCAATAGCCGCGGGTTCCTTAATTTTCTTATTTCCGCATAAAGGAAATAAGGTAATTAAGTGGTATACTATTTGTATATGTTTAATGGATCTCCTTCTAACAGCCTATGTATTTTGTTATCATTTCGAATTGGATGATCCACTAATTCAATTGACAGAAAATTATAAATGGATCCATTTTTTTGACTTTTACTGGAGATTCGGAATAGATGGACTCTCTATAGGACCCATTTTATTGACAGGATTCATTACTACTTTAGCTACGTTAGCGGCTCAGCCAGTTACTCGAGAATCCAAATTATTTTATTTCCTGATGTTAGCAATGTATAGTGGTCAAATAGGAACATTTGCTTCTCGAGACATTTTACTTTTTTTCATCATGTGGGAATTCGAGTTAATTCCTGTTTATCTACTTTTATCCATGTGGGGTGGAAAAAAACGTTTGTATTCAGCTACAAAGTTTATTTTGTACACTGCGGGAAGTTCTGTTTTTTTATTACTGGGAATTCTGGGTATGGGTTTATATAGTTCGAATCAACCAACATTAAATTTTGAATTATTAACTAATCAATCATATCCCATGGCGCTGGAAATAATATTCTATATGGGATTTCTTATTGCTTTTGCTGTCAAATCACCAATTATACCCTTACATACGTGGTTACCCGACACCCACGGAGAGGCACATTACAGCACTTGTATGCTTTTAGCCGGAATATTATTAAAAATGGGAGCATATGGGTTGGTTCGAATTAATATGGAATTATTATCTCGTGCTCATTCTATATTTTGCCCCTGGTTAATGCTATTAGGTTCAATTCAAATAATCTATGCAGCTTCAACATCTCTTGGTCAACGTAATTTAAAAAAAAGAATAGCTTATTCTTCGGTATCTCATATGGGTTTCTTAATTTTAGGAATTGGCTCTATAAGCGATACAGGTCTCAACGGGGCTATTTTACAAATAATCTCTCATGGATTTATTGGCGCTGCGCTTTTTTTCTTGGCGGGAACTAGTTATGATAGACTACGTCTTCTTTATCTCGACGAAATGGGTGGAATGGCTATCCCAATGCCAAAAATATTCACAGTTTTCACTATGTTATCGATGGCTTCTCTTGCATTGCCGGGCATGAGCGGTTTTGTTGCAGAATTGATAGTCTTATTAGGAATAATTACTAGCCAAAAATATCTTTTAATCACAAAAATACTAGTAACTTTTGTAACAGCAATTGGAATGATATTAACTCCTATTTATTCATTATCTATCTTACGTCAAATGTTCTATGGATACAAGATTTTTAATACACCAAATTCTTATTTTTTTGATTCGGGGCCACGAGAATTATTTATTTCAATTTCTATCCTTATACCTGTTATAAGTATTGGTATTTATCCAGATTTTATTTTTTCATTTTCGGCTGACAAGGTTGAAGCTATTCTATCTAATTTTTTATAGATAGTTTTCACGAATAAATGAAAAAAAAGAAGAAATAAATCCTATGTACAATACAAATATATATATTTGTATTGTATTAATTATGTATTAATTATGTATTAATTTATGTATTAAAAAATAAAAAATTCTAAGTGAATATCTTTGTTGTTTGTGAGAAACCCTTGAGTCACTACCGCATTACTTGATTTAAGGGGTTCTCTATCATTTATTGGAATTTTTGTTTTTAGTTATTATATATATATTTTCTATTTTATTTGGATTTCTGTATTTCGATTTGTAAAGTTGTTTCTTCACTTTAATTCAATTAGATGTAAATGAACCATAACTATGTAGTCCTATTCCTAAAAGATTTATCCCTAAATAACATACCCAAATTATAAAAAAACCCATAGAAGCCACTATTGAAGAGTTTATATATTCTAATTTTTTATTTTTTCTAGTATGTAAATAAATCGCGAATATAGTCCAAGTAATAAAAGCCCAAGTTTCCTTTGGATCCCAATTCCAATATGATCCCCATGCCTCATTAGCCCATACTGCTCCTGAAATAATACCTATTGTTAAAAAGATAAAACCTAGACTAATAGTACGGTAACCCCAACGATCCAATTGTTGAATAAATTGAGATCTATAATAATTTCTATAAGACGAAAAAGCAGTTTTTTGGAAAACATTATTTTTTTCATTCATATTCATGTATTTAATTTCGACAAAAGAAAATGATTCATTTATTAAAAAAAACAAATTCTTCCTTTTACCAAGCAGTTCTTGGAATGTAATGACTAAAATAGCTACAGATAATAATGATCCACATAAAAGAGTTGCATAACCCAATATCATCATACTTACGTGCATCATTAACCAATGGGACTGTAAAGCGGGTACTAATATTATGGATTCGTTCATTTTTCTTAAAAGACCTGAAGTAGCAAAGACTTGAGTAAAAATAACACTTGGTGCGATTATTGTGTTTAAATAGTAGTTTTTATGTTTTTTGAAGCAAGGAACCATATAAAAAATGGAAAAAGTCCATGAAAGAAATATTAATGATTCATATAAATCACTAAACGGTAAATGTCCCGAAAAAGCCCAACGAGTAACTAACAATCCTGTTATACAAAAAAAGGTTATTATCATGCCTTTTTTTGACGAATCATATAATCCTATGATTTCATTGACTAATAATAAGGTTATCAAATGAATTGAAATTAAAATGGATACGACCGAAAACGATATATGAGTTAATATATGCTCTAAAGTTGAAAATACCATCATATATAATGACAAAATCGAAATACTAGGAATAGAAATAAGAATTGAGTTCATTATAGGACCTATTTTTTGATTTGGAAAAGATAAGATATCATGCCGCTACTCGGACTCGAACCGAGATGCTCTAGCACTGCTTCCTAAGAGCAGCGTGTCTACCAATTTCACCATAGCGGCTTACTCAAAATCATAATAATTAATTTTTAATCAATTGTCGAGATTCAAAGAATCAATTAAAGTCAAATATTTGTTTACTAAACATTAAATAAAGAATTTTATTAGAATCTATTCGAAATATATATATATTGCAATACTTTTCTTTTTATTCTATATCTATATTCTTATTCTAAATATAAATACATTTTTGAGTCTGAAGTCTTATAAATATAAAAAAATTTATATTCTATATTATAAATTAATAATTCTAATCCAATTATTATGTTATGTAATTTGAAATGACTCTTTTTTTATTTATTTCATTTTCTGAATATAAAGAAATGTATTTCCATTTTTTTATATTCAGTGGAAAATAAAAAGCGCACTTCTATATCAAAATCCAAAATGGAACACTACATTCAAAGGATTTTTTATTAGAATATAGATAATGTAAATATTATAAATTAATACTATACTGAAATTAATACTATAACTATATATATATTAGATATTAAATTTATATTAGTATTTTTTTTTTATTTTTCAAATATTCATTGAATCCTGTTAATTGAAATTACTCTAACGTTTGTATTTGTTACAAAAAAAGCTTTTTGAATTCCCCGTAAAAATAGATTGTGCTAACGAAAAAGCTTTCAATCTTGTCCAATATCCTTTCTTTTTCCATAAAGTATTCCGAATAATTTTTTTTGATATAGAAGTGCGCTTTTTTGGAACTGCCATATAATTTATATAGTTTTTCATTTTTATATAGTTCTATGTCAAAGACATTTTTTTCCGTAAATGAAAAGGAATTTCTCTTTAATTAGCCATATATCTTATCTATCTTAATTCCCATTTTTTGTTTCCTATTTAAAGTAAAACATTGAATATTATAACCCTTTTTATAAATTTTTCCAAACATCGAGATTTTTTATTGTAATCGAAAATACTAAATTAGTTCAAAAATCAAAAATGAACCAATGATTTTTTTCAATTTCAAAAAAGGACTTTTTTTAATTCATCATTCATATAAAAATAAAAAATGTTCTTAGTTTTGGTGTAATTAATTATTTTATTCCAACTCTATACATAAAATTTGAATTAAAAAATTGGATTTCTCGCTAGGAATTTTGTTATCGCTCCATTTTGAGTTTATACTTTGTAATATGTAATATTCAAAATATTTAATAAAGATTCAAATTATTTAATAAAGATTCAAATTAATAATACATCTGTCTATTTTAATTCTATATTTCTTTTTTTTTATTAACCGAACTCCTTCTTTACAAAAAAGATAAAAAACCAACGAATAAGAAATCAAATTCATTAGAATCGGAATTTTTTTGTTTATTGTATGGAATATACATATCAATATTCATGGATTATACCTTTTATTCCATTTCCAGTTCCTATGTTAATAGGAGTGGGACTTCTATTTTTTCCGACGGCAACAAAAAATATGCGTCGTATGTGGGCTTTTCCTAGTATTTTATTGTTAACTATAGTTATGATTTTTTCGGTTGATCTGTCTATTCATCAAGTCAATAATAGTTCTATTTATCAATATGTATGGTCTTGGACCATAAATAATGATCTTTCTTTAGAGTTTGGGTGCTTAATCGATTCACTTACGTCTATTATGTTAATATTAATTACTACTGTTGGTATTTTGGTTCTTATTTATAGTGATAATTATATGTCTCATGATCAAGGATATTTGAGATTTTTTGCTTATATGATTCTTTTTAATATTTCAATGCTGGGATTAGTTACTAGTTCGAATTTGATACAAATTTATGTTTTTTGGGAATTGGTTGGAATGTGTTCTTATTTATTAATAGGCTTTTGGTTCACACGTCCTATTGCGGCAAATGCTTGTCAAAAAGCATTTGTAACTAATCGTGTAGGGGATTTTGGTTTATTATTGGGAATTTTAGGTCTTTATTGGATAACGGGTAGTTTGGAATTTAGGGATTTGTTTCAAATAATAAATAACTTAATTTATAAAAATGAGATTAATGTTTTTTTTGTTACTTTGTTTGCCCTCTTGCTATTTTGTGGCGCAGTCGCTAAATCCGCCCAATTTCCTCTTCATGTGTGGCTACCTGATGCTATGGAAGGACCTACTCCTATTTCCGCCCTTATACATGCTGCTACTATGGTAGCGGCGGGAATTTTTCTTGTAGCTCGGCTTCTTCCTCTTTTCATAGTTCTACCCCCAATAATGAATGGAATAGCTTTTATAGGTATAATAACAGTAGTATTAGGAGCTACTTTAGCTATTGCTCAAAAAGATATTAAGAAAAATTTGGCCTATTCCACAATGTCTCAATTGGGTTATATCATGTTAGCTTTAGGTATGGGATCCTATCGAGCCGCTTTATTTCATTTGATTACTCATGCTTATTCAAAAGCATTGTTGTTTTTAGGATCTGGATCCAT